TATTTAAGTAGGTGTTAGTTTAGTACCGTATCTCTTACTATACTTACCCTTCCTTTGCACCCTACTCAAAAAAAGGAGGGCTCCCGCAGCGGAAATCAAACTCCCCAACAGGGTTAGGGCCCCAAAAATTGGGGATTCACTGAGATAAATAACGGGCAAACTGCTTTTAAAGGGAAAGGAGGTAGACTGTGTCTTTCTTTCATTTCTTTTCCGCAGGGTAGGGAGGAGCCTTGAGGGTTCTTCTTGTGGAAGAAAGTGACTTCAGAAACTGCTCAATTTTCCCTCTATGGCGGGGACCTAATCACTAAAAAAGGGTTGTATGCCACCCAACCCAGCCCTCTACCATATCTATATAAATAGAATAGTACTTAATTATACGGAGCTAAGTGCGGAGACGGGAATCGAACCCGTGACCTCAAGGTTATGAGCCTCGTGAGCTACCAAACTGCTCTACTCCGCTCTGGAGTACCGGGAACTGGTGGACGAAAAAGGTGGAATACAGGCCTCTACGATGGCTAGACAAATAGAATACTCCTTTTATAGAGAATGGAGCGGGTAGCGGGAATCGAACCCGCATCGTTAGCTTGGAAGGCTAGGGGTTATAGTCGACGTTGGTTGATTATTTTTAACGTCTCTAATTCAAAACCGAACATGAAATTTTGATTTCATTCGGCTCCTTTATGGCTATTCTCACCACTTAACATCTATGTCAGCTTTTCTATTTGAATGGAACCAAAGCTCTCCGCTTTCTAGATGATCCCTATAGAGTAGGAGATAGAAATTCTATCTAAATCCATCTAATCTACTTACTTCGTTCCCTAATTTCATTCAAGAGATCCTGAGGAAAAGAATTAGGTTTCCACCGAGCTGGAACAATATGCTGATGGTTCTAGTAAACCAAAACTACCATTTTTTAGCTATTTGGCTTCCATTTCCTTTTTTAACAAAAGGAGATTTAGTTACGATTGGAAATAAACTTTTTTGTATCTTCATCCATAGATCCTTTACTCATATTTTTAAAATTGGAATACTTAATCCAATGCAAAATTATGCTTCGCGACTCTGTACTCAATAATCAAAAAAGTCTTTGGATACAAATCGCGAGAATGTATATTATTCCTCAATATGCTATTGAGAGGAAAAGGATTAAATCCTTTATTAAGAACTAAAGTTTTCATCCGAATAGAAAAAACTTAAGAATGCCTTAAGTATATAATTTCAAATTCAGTTATTAATAGAACGAATCACACTTTTACCACTAAACTATACCCGCTACATGTAGATTATGATACCAACGTTACCCTTTGTCAAGGATTGCTATTCGAGAAGGGGGCTAATTCCCCCTTATTGAATCAAAAGGAGAAGGTTCATGACAGTGAGTGGCTGGCACTTCTACTTCAATCGCGAGCCTTTACTTTAGGATTTAGATAGCCCCTCAGGTTTGTAAAATACATCGTTTCTTACCATCCCAATAGTGTCTGAACCTAATGTATGCATTTCGATTAGGATCCTATCCTACGGTTACGACTACAATGATCATTAGTTACTTTGCGAGGACGTAAGTGTACCAGACTGCTATAAGGAATAGTTTGATTATTCCTACAATATAAACTAGAAGATATAGAGGGCAACACAACACTGTTGCCATAAATCCCTTTCTTCCTTTTCTTTTTTGTTCGGAATTGAACAAAGAAATTGGGAAAGATGTTTTCTTTCCCCACTTATCATTAAGTCTGAGCCGTAGAGAAATAGTGAAATTCATTTTTTTAAAATGCATCACAGACTTTACCTATGGCTTGATAGAAGCAAGAAACAAAGACTCGCAACTTAAAGAGAAAAACGGGCAAGACCGACAGATTTACCTGACGTAATTAGGTAAATCCTGACCAAAATTTCTCTGGTAAGGATTTACCTGATGTAAAGAAGATCCTAAAAGTCTCTCGTGAGTCGATTCTCTCCATTTACTAATTTCCTCTCTCTCCTCTTTTCCAATCACTCAATTCTAGTTTATTAGATTCTTATTTCAATTTAAAAGAATCAAAGAACATCAATAGAACTAAGAACACATAAAAAAGAGGATAGAGGATCAAGACCATTACCAAATGTTCCTCCCAAGAATCATATTGGGTATCTGTTCCCTTCCTTTTCCCCGCTAGGATCGGGAATCTTATATTTTCCATATCCATATACCATCGAATCCTTAGGGTTCCAAAATTTTCCTTTTTCCTAGTCTTCGGAAACAGAAAACCCTGAACCAAGAGGAGTTAGCTATTAGGGTATGGGTTTTTATTTTTTGTTGGGCAGGTAGTATAAGAATTTTTAGACTCTGCAGTAGAAATTCTACTGCCTACTTTTTACAAGAAAATTGTTGATAAAACTCCAACATAGTTTATGGAAAATGCACCAATTAAGAATCCTTGGAGAATCTTAAAGTACCCGCTTTCCAAGAGGAAAGCGGTACCTGTTGAAAATCGCTTCAACAATTGATACATATTGGTTCTCCTCTTCTAAAAAATGGAATTTCTGGACTTTGGTTTGGTGAGTCGTCCGAAATTGTATTTACATACTTACCCTCTTCAAGTTCAAGTATATCGAATATATAAAATTTTTTATTGTGTCAACTCTCTCTTCACGTATTTTTTTATATAAAAAAAAATACCTCTACTTTGTTTTGTACAAGTGATACGAGAGAATATGAAATATTTTCTTATTTTTCTTGATTTTCTCAAGATTTTGAACTCTCAAGATTTTGAACCTCGCCATAAATAAACTTATATACATAAGTATATATACATATAGAATCTCTATGTATATCTCTATATAATACATATGTAGATTATGCAATAGACCCATATTATGTACATTATGCAGTAGACCCATAGTGGGAAATCAAAGTGGCTAATTTTTGAATTGAAAAAAGCCCTTTTAACTCAGTGGTAGAGTAATGCCATGGTAAGGCATAAGTCATCGGTTCAAATCCGATAAAGGGCTTTTTAAGCTAGTGGTAGAGTAATGCCGTGGTAAGACGTAAGTCATCGGTTCGAATCTGATAGAATACTATTCAATTTTATGACTTAGTGGGGGATACACGCATTTTTGGTCTGAATACTAAATGAAGCACAGGGTGTAAATTGCAAAAAAGAAATAAAATTGGACTTTTTTTTCCTCTTAGATCAATCAAATCACTACCTGTACTGAACTAATCCAGAATGCCTTTTAGTAATCTATTCTTATTCTATGCCCTTTAAAAGAATTTCCCTAAAAAGTGGGGGATGATCCATGAATTAATCTAACCATCAACTAAAAAAAAAATCCTATGAAAGCATAACCAAAAAGTAGGAAAAACTCTTTGCTTTGGATCTAGTTATACCCTTCGAGTATATTGACAATTCCAAAAAACTGCTCATAATATAATTATAGTATAATTACGAGCGGTTGTATATGGCTCTATCGTTTAGTGATGCCCCTATCGTCTAGTGGTTCAGGACATCTCTCTTTCAAGGAGGCAGCGGGGATTCGACTTCCCCTGGGGGTAGGAAGTATTATGAAAGGAGGTTAATCATAGAATAGATTATCAAAAACCCTAGAATAAATTCTTCCTGGGTCGATGCCCGAGCGGTTAATGGGGGCGGACTGTAAATTCGTTGACAATATGTCTACGCTGGTTCAAATCCAGCTCGGCCCAAAAATCTAGGGCTTCGTGAATATGAACTAAATGCATTTGTTTTTCTTCCATAAAATGTCTCATCATAGAAATAAAAGATAAAGAAAAAGGGGAAATTTCTTTCTAATCCCTATCTCTCTCATTCCTTTCTTACAAACAAAAGAATTTTTCTTATTGAAAGGAAAGGTGGATTATCATGCATTTTTAGTGATAAAAAATCACGACATACTAGTTATGTCACTCTCACTATACCCACATATAATATGTGGGTATGGGTGTAGTATATGCTTCCTCTATTTCTTATAGTACAACAGACGAATCGAATCTTCTTATGGTTCTATTTAAGAATAAGTATGCCATACACCCCGCAGGGATTGTAGTTCAATTGGTCAGAGCACCGCCCTGTCAAGGCGGAAGCTGCGGGTTCGAGCCCCGTCAGTCCCGAACTAGGGGTCAATGAATGAAGAAATTCATCTTTCCTTTTTCCATGAAAAATTTCTATGAAAAAGAGGCGCAGGGAATAAGATCAAATATCCATGAGGCACCCTTACTTCACTTTTGGATTTTGCATCCCTCATTAAAAAGGGAGGGAAGGCGTATAGGAATTTTTTTTCACTACTCTCCATCGATAAAGAAAGACAAACATATGATATGTAGATTAGTATAATTTAGGATATTACTCTATCTTTATGATGATACCATCCTTATCTTAACTTCCTATTCAACTCTTATGGAAGAGAGTACCGGTATTTTACCGGAATCCATACATAAATCGTATTCCTTTTTTGATTTAAGCCCTCTTTTCTCCATCTCACTTCTACTGCTTTTTTTTGGATGTCTATATGACTCCATAGAAAGTTGGTCGTATAATACATACATAATTGTATGTATAACTAAAAGAAAAAGGAAGGGAAATTGGATAAGATTCAGTAAAGATCGTGGGTTATATATATAGAAAATAAAAAGTGGAAAAGGATTAAAAAAAGAGGGAACTCCTAATCCAATCAAAAAACCCATTTTGGTCTTAGTATGGATAGAGGATCTTCCTATATTATACTATTCGACTCTCAACTATGAATTGATTTGATAGAGCCAATATTCATAATATTGAATTGATTCAGTATTATCAGAATGCAAGTCCTCCCCTTGAATTTACAGGATACCCCTTTTTCCTCTCCATGGGATTACATCCCGAGTTATTGTGAAAAAAAAAATAAAGAGGTTATGGAAGTCAATATTCTCGCATTTATTGCTACTGCACTGTTCATTCTAGTTCCTACTGCCTTTTTACTTATTATTTATGTAAAAACAGTCAGCCAAAATGATTAATTGGAATTCCAATTAATCATTGAAGAAATGAAAAAGGGATTAAATAAAAAAAATCCAAGTCTTAAATGAAAGGATCTGATTGGAATCTTAAAGTGTGGTAGAAAGAACTACATATAGTTTTTTCTACGACACTTTAGAGTCTTTATATTTATATTATCTTGAATCTACATAGAATAGATTACTAGATTGAATATAGTAGTCTAATTCAATTTCTTTTTTCACTGCATCCACTTAATTTCAATCAAGTCAAAATAAAAAAATCGAAGACAATTCTTGACCAAAGAATCCATAGAGGGAGAGAAAAATAATATGAGAATAGACTATTGGAAAATGTGTGATATATCGTGAATAACTCCGTGGAAGAAAGTCGAATTTTCTTATGTATAGAACTTTTTTAACCCTTCATTATTTCTAGTAGAAATAATGAATTGCTGTAATGGCTCTTTCTATTTCTATTATAGTAAAATATAATGACCTTTTCTTACAATACAAGAGTTTCTTACAGAGGAGTGAAAGAAAACTAAAGAAAAAGAGTAAAGAATAACGTTTGGCAAAATGATTAATGCAAAACGATCAATTAAAGAAAAGAGTTGATACAACAATTCGATTACTCAATCAATTAGAAGTATCCCTAAAGTCCACTCCTCCCCCATACTACTAGTGAAAGAGAAAATGTAAAGACTACCATTAAAGCAGCCCAAGCGAGACTTACTATATCCATCTAAATTATGTCTCCTATTTTTATGAAAGAATTATTCTACTATTGATCAATAATCATAGTGGAATCAAGGGTACAGAGTCAAAAAGGGATTCTGCCCTAAGGTTATGGATGGATCAGTTCAAGGAATTTACTCCTAACAAATTCTTCTAGGAATTCTAGTAGAATTAGAGAGTATTAAGTATAAATATGATACATAGCCTTTTTCATAAAAAAGAGTACGGGAATGATGTTCTGAATAGAAGAAGTGAGAATAGGAAGATTTTTGATTCCTTTTGTTACTCTTTTTTTTAGTAAAGGACGCCTGAATATACCATAAAATTAGGATAGATAAATATTTATTGGATACCTACCTTACCGAACCTATGTTTATTTTTGACCTAAACCCTACAGCCCACCCTTTCTATCATTCTATGAAAGAATGAAGAGGCTTTATCCACAACTCCAAAATTGAGTTTTGATCGGCCTATTTAATCTGATTCTCGATAGAATAAGTAGCCCTTACTTTAGTGTATGTGGGTAACATAAAATGTATGATAAAAAAATATATGATAATTAGGAAGTCTTGATATTCCTTCGTGGAGTCCCTTCTTCAATTTTAGATTGAAAAAAGAATCCCCTTTAGGGCCCTTTCTTTGGATACCAAGATTTCTGCCATCTTAGCCTCGTAGTTTTAAATTTTCGAATCAAATCAATTAAGAACCAATTCAGCTAAATATAATATAAAGAATAAGGAAACGCTGCCTCATCCCTATTGGTAGCTGTTTGGACCACTACTGTAAAAACAAAGCCTAGGTTGAGGATAGAACAACTTTCTCGAGTTCGATCAGTACTATAAACCTAAGTTTTTTATTGATAAGGCGGCACCCAGATTTGAACTGGGGATAAAGGATTTGCAGTCCCCTGCCTTACCGCTTGGCCATGCCGCCAAAAAATCTGATCGAAAATCGAGAAAAGAGCAAGTATTCATCCACGTTTTCTTACGAAAATAAACCCCCTTTCTTTTATCTTTAATCTAATTCTACTTATTTTTTTTCCAATCTTTTTCCAAAAATCTATTGCTGCTTTTTTTGGATCCGGTTTTTCTTATTCTCCTCGATGGATTCTATTCTATCTTAAAACACACATTGCTAACACTAGAAAACTTTCCGCTTTTCTATTGAGATGGGAAAAAGGAGAAAAAGTGGATTTCTAGTCACAAGCTGCAAAATTTAGAACAAATTGGAACCGTTAACTAGAATTCTTTTTTTTTTTTTTGAATTGCACTAGTAAACGACTCTTTAATTGGTATCCCCCTCCCCTCCTTTATAATGGCATAATAAAATATTATGCCTTTATGCCTAATCCGTGTATAGGTAAACTCCAGGTCCGAACAGCATTATTATCCAAGGATCCCCCTTATGTACATATCTCTATGGGAAATTGTGCTTTAATTTTTCAAAGCATTAAATATCTTGAATAAAAAAAAATTGCTCCGATATTCTGATAAAGAGTATAACCTGACCATCTTGGCCCACCCCAAGTGAAATAAGGACTTACTTTATTTTAGGATTCTACAATGAAAGCCTAAATTTTCTAGCAATTCTACTACTACGAAACAAAAAAGAACCCTCAAATTCCTTTTGAAATTAAACTAAGCGCGCTATTCTAAATCGAACTAAAGTCAAACTTTCTAGTGCTTATAAATTATTATATTAAGGCTTTATCCCTTTCTATAGAAAAGAGATAAAATGAGAAATCTTTGTCATCCAATCTGATTCGAATATCCTAAAGTCTAAGTGGCATAATTTTTTTTTCTAGGAATGTTTTATCAATTCATTTTCATTCCATTTGTACCCCTGGCAAACTAGAACTTTCGTCGAAATAATCTCTATTCATATGTATGAAATACATATATGAAATACGTATGTGGAGTTCCCTAGAATTTCATGTGATTCAGTAAACAGAATATAGATTCCATGATTGCTAGATCGATCTGTAGGGATTGATGAAGAGTGAGCTGATAATGGAATTTTTCTTCGATAAACAGGAAACTTAAGATTAAGATGCTCCGGAATGGAAATGAGGGAATGTCCACAATACCCGGATTTAGTCAGATCCAATTCGAGGGATTTTGTAGGTTCATTAATCAAGGCTTGGCAGAAGAACTTGAGAAGTTTCCAACAATTAAAGATCCAGATCACGAAATTGCATTTCAATTATTTGCGAAAGGCTATCAATTGCTAGAACCCTCGAAAAAAGAAAGGGATGCTGTGTATGAATCACTCACCTATTCTTCCGAATTATATGTATCTGCGAGATTAATTTTTGGTTTCGATGTGCAAAAGCAAACCATTTCTATTGGAAACATCCCTATAATGAATTCCTTAGGAACCTTTATAATAAATGGAATATACCGGATTGTGATCAATCAAATATTGCTAAGTCCTGGTATTTACTACCGCTCGGAATTAGACCATAAGGGAATTTCTATCTACAGCGGGACTATAATATCAGATTGGGGAGGAAGATCGGAATTAGCAATTGATAAAAAAGAAAGGATATGGGCCCGGGTGAGTAGAAAACAAAAGATATCTATTCTAATTCTATCATCAGCTATGGGTTCGAATCTAAAAGAAATTCTAGATAATGTTGCCTACCCTGAAATTTTCTTATCTTTCCCGAATGCTAAGGAGAAGAAGAGGATTGAGTCAAAAGAAAAAGCTATTTTGGAGTTTTATCAACAATTTGCTTGTGTAGGCGGGGACCTGGTATTTTCGGAGTCCTTATGCGAGGAATTACAAAAGAAATTTTTTCAACAAAAATGTGAATTAGGAAGGATTGGTCGACGAAATATGAATCGGAGACTGAATCTTGATATACCTCAGAACAATACATTCTTGTTACCACGAGATGTATTGGCCGCTACGGATCATTTGATTGGAATGAAATTTGGAACGGGTATACTTGACGATGACGATATGAATCACTTGAAAAATAAACGTATTCGTTCAGTTGCGGATCTGTTACAAGATCAATTCGGACTGGCTCTTGGCCGTTTACAACATGCGGTTCAAAAAACTATCCGTAGAGTATTCATACGTCAATCGAAACCGACTCCCCAAACTTTGGTAACTCCAACTTCAACTTCAATTTTATTAATAACTACTTATGAGACCTTTTTTGGGACATATCCCTTATCTCAAGTTTTTGATCAAACAAATCCATTGACACAAACTGTTCATGGGCGAAAAGTGACTTGTTTGGGTCCTGGAGGGTTGACGGGGAGAACTGCAAGTTTTCGGAGCCGAGATATCCATCCGAGTCACTATGGGCGTATTTGTCCAATTGACACGTCCGAAGGAATCAATGTTGGACTTACAGGATCCTTAGCTATTCATGCGAGAATTGATCACTTGTGGGGATCCATAGAGAGTCCATTTTATGAAATATCTGCTGAGAAAGCAAAAGAAAAAAAAGAGAGACAGGTGGTTTATCTATCACCAAATAGAGATGAATATTATATGATAGCAGCGGGAAATTCTTTGTCCTTGAATCAGGGTATTCAGGAGGAGCAGGTTGTTCCAGCTAGATACCGTCAAGAATTCCTGACTATTGCATGGGAACAGGTTCATGTTAGAAGTATTTTTCCTTTCCAATATTTTTCTATTGGGGGTTCTCTCATTCCTTTTATTGAGCACAATGATGCGAATCGGGCTTTAATGAGTTCTAATATGCAGCGCCAAGCGGTTCCGCTTTCTCAGTCCGAGAAGTGCATTGTTGGAACTGGATTGGAAGGTCAAACAGCGCTAGATTCGAGGGTTTCCGTTATAGCCCAACGCGCGGGAAAGATCATTTCTACTGATAGTCATAAGATCCTTTTATCAAGTAGTGGGAAGACTATAAGTATTCCTTTAGTTAACCATCGGCGCTCTAACAAAAATACTTGTATGCACCAAAAACCTCGGGTTCCGTCGGGTAAATCCATTAAAAAAGGACAAATTTTAGCAGAGGGAGCTGCTACAGTTGGGGGGGAACTTGCTTTAGGAAAAAACGTATTAGTAGCTTATATGCCATGGGAAGGTTACAATTTTGAAGATGCAGTACTAATTAGCGAACGTTTGGTATATGAGGATATTTACACCTCTTTTCACATCCGGAAATATGAAATTCAGACGGATACGACAAGCCAAGGCTCCGCTGAAAAAATCACTAAAGAAATACCACATCTAGAAGAACATTTACTCCGCAATTTGGACAGAAATGGAGTTGTTAGGTTGGGATCTTGGGTAGAAACTGGCGATATTTTAGTAGGTAAATTAACGCCTCAGATAGCGAGCGAATCGTCGTATATTGCGGAAGCTGGATTATTACGGGCCATATTTGGCCTTGAGGTATCCACTTCAAAAGAAACTTCTCTCAAATTACCTATAGGTGGAAGAGGGCGCGTTATCGATGTGAAATGGATCCAGAGGGATCCCCTCGACATAATGGTTCGTGTATATATTTTACAAAAACGTGAAATCAAAGTTGGGGATAAAGTAGCCGGAAGACATGGGAATAAGGGGATCATTTCCAAAATTTTGCCTAGGCAAGATATGCCCTATTTGCAAGATGGAACACCTGTTGATATGGTCTTCAATCCCTTAGGAGTACCCTCCCGAATGAATGTGGGACAAATATTTGAAAGCTCGCTCGGATTAGCGGGGGATCTGCTAAAGAAACATTATAGAATAGCACCTTTTGATGAGAGATATGAGCAAGAGGCTTCAAGAAAACTTGTATTTTCAGAATTATATGAAGCCAGTAAACAAACAAAAAATCCATGGGTATTTGAACCCGAGTACCCGGGAAAAAGCAGAATATTTGATGGAAGAACAGGAGACCCCTTCGAACAACCTGTTCTAATAGGAAAGTCGTATATCTTAAAATTAATTCATCAAGTTGATGAGAAAATTCATGGGCGTTCTACTGGGCCCTACTCACTTGTTACACAACAACCCGTTAGAGGAAGAGCCAAGCAAGGGGGACAACGAGTAGGAGAAATGGAAGTTTGGGCTTTAGAAGGATTTGGTGTTGCTCATATTTTACAAGAGATACTTACTTATAAATCTGACCATCTTATAGCTCGCCAAGAAATACTTAATGCTACGATCTGGGGAAAAAGAATACCTAATCACGAGGATCCTCCAGAATCTTTTCGAGTCCTCGTTCGAGAATTACGATCTTTGGCTCTAGAACTGAATCATTTCCTTGTATCTGAGAAGAACTTCCAGATTAATAGGGAGGAGGTTTGATCGGAATAAATATAAATTCTTTTCTTATTTCTATTTTATGATTGACCAATATAAACATCAACAACTTCAAATTGGACTCGTTTCCCCTCAACAAATAAGGGCTTGGGCTAACAAAAACCTACCTAATGGAGAAGTCGTTGGTGAAGTCACAAGGCCCTCTACTTTTCATTATAAAACCGATAAACCAGAAAAAGATGGATTGTTTTGCGAAAGAATCTTTGGACCCATAAAAAGTGGAATTTGCGCTTGTGGAAATTCTCGAGCAAGCGGAGCTGAAAATGAAGACGAAAGATTTTGCCAAAAATGCGGGGTAGAATTTGTGGATTCTCGGGTACGAAGATATCAAATGGGATACATCAAACTCGCATGTCCCGTGACTCATGTATGGTATTTGAAAGGTCTTCCTAGTTATATCGCGAATCTTTTAGATAAACCTCTTAAGAAGTTGGAGGGCTTAGTATACGGCGATTTCTCTTTTGCTAGGCCCAGCACTAAAAAACCTACTTTCTTACGATTACGAGGTTTATTCGAAGAGGAAATTTTATCCTGTAACCACAGTATTTCTCCCTTTTTTTCTACCCCAGGCTTTGCAACATTTCGAAATCGAGAAATTGCGACAGGAGCAGGTGCTATTAGAGAACAATTAGCAGATTTGGATTTGCGAATTATTATAGAGAATTCTTTGGTCGAATGGAAGGAATTAGAAGACGAGGGGTATAGTGGAGATGAATGGGAAGATAGAAAAAGACGAATAAGAAAAGTTTTTTTGATTAGACGCATGCAATTGGCGAAACATTTTATTCAAACAAATGTAGAACCAGAATGGATGGTTTTGTGCTTATTACCAGTTCTTCCTCCCGAATTGAGACCCATTGTTTATAGGTCTGGGGATAAAGTAGTGACTTCGGACATTAATGAACTTTATAAGAGAGTTATCCGTCGGAACAACAACCTTGCCTATTTATTAAAAAGAAGTGAATTAGCGCCAGCAGATTTAGTAATGTGCCAGGAAAAATTGGTACAAGAAGCCGTGGATACACTTCTTGATAGTGGGTCCCGCGGGCAACCAACAAGGGACGGTCACAATAAAGTATACAAATCACTCTCAGATGTAATTGAAGGTAAAGAGGGAAGGTTTCGCGAGACTCTACTTGGGAAACGGGTTGATTACTCGGGGCGTTCTGTCATTGTTGTGGGTCCTTCGCTTTCATTACATCAATGTGGATTACCTCTAGAGATAGCAATAAAGCTTTTTCAGCTATTTGTAATTCGCGATTTAATCACGAAACGCGCTACTTCTAATGTCAGGATTGCTAAAAGGAAAATTTGGGAAAAGGAACCCATTGTATGGGAAATACTTCAAGAAGTTATGCGGGGACATCCTGTACTGTTAAATAGAGCACCTACCCTGCATAGGTTAGGCATACAGGCCTTTCAACCCACTTTAGTAGAGGGGCGTACTATTTCTTTACACCCATTAGTGTGTAAGGGTTTTAATGCGGACTTTGATGGGGATCAAATGGCTGTTCATCTACCTTTATCCTTAGAAGCTCAGGCGGAAGCTCGTTTACTCATGTTTTCTCATATGAATCTCTTATCTCCCGCTATTGGGGATCCTATTTGCGTACCGACCCAAGACATGCTTATCGGACTTTATGTATTAACGATTGGAAACCGTCGAGGTATTTGTGCAAATAGATATAATAGTTGCGGAAACTATCCAAACGAAAAAGTAAATTCCAATAATAATAATTATTATTATACGAAAGATAAAGAACCCCTTTTTTATAGTTCTTATGATGCACTGGGAGCTTATAGACAGAAACTCATAAGTTTAGACAGTCCCTTGTGGCTACGATGGAAACTAGATCAACGTGTCATTGGGTCAAGAGAAGTTCCGATTGAAGTTCAATATGAATCTTTGGGGACTTCTCATGAGATTTATGCCCACTATCTAATAGTGGGAAATAGAAAAAAAGAAATCTGTTCTATATACATTCGAACCACTCTTGGTCATATTTCTTTTTATAGAGAAATAGAGGAAGCCATACAAGGATTTAGTCAGGCCTATTCATACACGATCTAAACAAGGAAGTGAGATTCGGCGATGCCCCTTTCGAGGGGCATTCCGATTTCCCTAGTACCATCATTTTTGCCGCGCGAATCCAGATTGAGACTGAGGAAAGGAAGTTAATTTCATTTTTGAATCACTGACTCAGGCCCATTGTCGAATCCTACTCAGTAATTGTCGAATCCTACTCAGCCAAAAAGGGGGTACTTATGTATGGCGGAACGGGCCAATCTGGTCTTTCATAATAAAGAGATAGACGGAACTGGTATGAAACGACTTATTAGCAGATTAATAGATCATTTCGGAATGGGATATACATCCCATATACTGGATCAACTAAAGACTCTGGGTTTCCATCAAGCCACTACTACATCGATTTCTTTAGGAATCGAGGATCTTTTAACAATACCCTCTAAGGGATGGTTAGTCCAAGATGCGGAACAACAGAGTTTTCTTTTGGAGAAACACTATTATTATGGGGCTGTACACGCGGTAGAAAAATTACGCCAATCCGTTGAGATATGGTATGCTACAAGTGAATATTTGAAACAAGAAATGAATTCCAATTTTCGGATAACGGATCCTTCTAATCCAGTCTATCTAATGTCTTTTTCAGGAGCCAGAGGAAATGCATCTCAGGTACACCAATTAGTAGGTATGAGAGGGTTAATGGCGGATCCTCAAGGACAAATGATTGATTTACCTATTCAAAGCAATTTACGCGAGGGACTTTCTTTGACAGAATATATAATTTCCTGCTATGGAGCCCGCAAAGGGGTTGTAGATACTGCTGTACGAACAGCGGATGCTGGATATCTTACACGTAGACTTGTTGAAGTAGTTCAACATATTATTGTGCGTAGAAGAGATTGTGGTACTATCCGAGGTATTTCTGTGAATCCTCAAAATGGGATGACGGAAAAACTTTTTGCCCAAACACTAATAGGTCGTGTATTAGCAGACGATATATATATCGGTTCACGATGCATTGCCGCTCGAAATCAAGATATTGGAATTGGATTAGTTAATCGATTCATAACTGCCTTTCGAGCACAACCATTTCGAGCACAACCCATATATATTAGAACCCCTTTTACTTGCCGGAGCACTTCTTGGATCTGTCAATTATGTTATGGTCGGAGTCCTACTCATAGTGATCTGGTCGAATTGGGAGAAGCCGTAGGTATTATTGCGGGTCAATCAATCGGGGAGCCAGGGACTCAACTAACATTAAGAACTTTTCATACTGGCGGAGTATTCACAGGGGGTACTGCCGACCTTGTACGATCCCCTTCGAATGGAAAAATCCAATTCAATGAGAATTTGGTTCACCCCACGCGTACCCGTCATGGACAGCCTGCTTTTCTATGTTATATAGACTTGCATGTAACTATTCAGAGTCAGGATATTCTATATAGTATGAATATTCCTTCAAAAAGCTTGATTCTAGTGCAAAATGATCAATATGTAAAATCCGAACAAGTAATTGCGGAGATTCGTGCCGGAACGTCCACTTTACATTTTAAAGAAAGGGTACAAAAGCATATTTATTCCGAATCAGATGGCGAAATGCACTGGAGTACTGATGTTTACCATGCGCCCAAATATCAATATGGTAATTTTCGTCGATTACCAAAAACAAGCCATTTATGGATATTGTCAGTAAGTATGTGCAGATCCAGTATAGCGTCTTTTTCGCTCCACAAGGATCAAGATCAAATGAATACTTATTCTTTTTCTGTTGACGGAAGATATATATTTGACCTCTCAATGGCTAATGATCAAGTAAGACATAGACTGTTGGATACTTTTGAGAAAAAAGATAGGGAAATTCTTGATTATTCAACGCCGGATCGAATCATCTCCAACGGCCATTGGAATTTTATCTATCCTTCTATTTTTCAAGATAATTCGGATTTGTTGGCGAAAAAGCGAAGAAATAGGTTCGTCATTCCATTACAATATCCTCAAGAACAAGAGAAAGAACTTATATCTTGTTTGCGGATTTCGATTGAAATACCCTTTAAGGGTGTTTTACGTAGAAATACTATTTTTGCTTATTTTGACGATCCACGCTACAGAAAAGATAAAAAAGGTTCCGGAATTGTGAAATTTAGATATAGGACCCTAGAGGATGAATATAGGACTCCAGAGGAAGATTCAGAGGACGAATATGAAACCCTAAAAGAAGATAAATATGGGATCCGAGAGGACGAATATGAAACCCTAGAAAACGAATATGGGAGCCCTGAGAACGAATATGGGAGCCCTGAGAACGAATATAGGAGCCTAGAGAACGAATATAGGACTCCAGAGAAAGACTCAGAAGACGAATATGGGAGCCCAGAGAACAAATATAGGACCCAAGAGGACGAATATGGAACTCTAGAGGAAGGCTCAGAAGACGAATATGGGAACCCGGGGAAAGGCTCAGAGTACAAATATGGGACTTTAGAGGAAGACTCAGAAGAAGACTCAGAGGACGAATACGAGAGCCCAGAGGAAGATTCCATCTTAAAAAAGGAGGGTTTGATTGAGCATCGAGGAACAAAAGAATTTAGTCTAAAATACCAAAAAGAAGTAGATCGGTTTTTTTTCATTCTTCAAGAACTGCATATCTTGCCGAGATCTTCATCCCTAAAGGTACTTGACAATAGTATTATTGGAGTGGATACACAACTCACAAAAAATACAAGAAGTCGACTAGGTGGACTGGTCCGAGTGAAGCGAAAAAAAAGCCATACGGAACTCAAAATATTTTCCGGAGATATTCATTTTCCTGAAGAGGCGGATAAGATATTAGGTGCCTGTTTGATACCACCAGAAAGGCAAAAAAAAGATTTTAAGGAATCAAAAAAAAGGAAAAATTGGGTCTATGTTCAACGGAAAAAAATTCTCAAGAGCAAGGAAAAGTATTTTGTTTCGGTTCGCCCTGCAGTCGCATATGAAATGAACGAAGGGAGAAATTTAGCAACACTTTTCCCGCAGGATCTCTTACAAGAAGAAGATAATCTCCAACTTCGACTTGTCAATTTTATTTCTCATGAAAATAGCAAGTTAACTCAAAGAATTTATCACACGAATAGTCAATTTGTTAGAACTTGCTTAGTAGTGAATTGGGAACAAGAAGAAAAAGAGGAGGCTCGTGCTTTTCTTGTTGAGGTAAGAGCAAATGATCTTATTCGCTATTTTCTAAGAATTGAGTTAGTCAAGTCCACTATTTCGTATACAAGAAGAAGGTATGATAGGACAAGTGCAGGACCGATTCCCCATACTAGGTTAGATCGCGCCAATATGAATTCCTTTTATTCCAAAGCGAAGATTCAATCACTTAGCCAACATAAAGAAGCTGTTGGCACCTTGTTGAATCGAAATAAGGAATACCAATCTTTGATGATTTTGTCGGCATCCAACTGTTCTCGAATTGGTTTATTCAAGAATTTAAAACATCCCAATGCGATAAAAGAATCGAATCCTAGAATTCCTATTCAACAGATTTTTGGTCCCTTAGGGGCTATTGTACCTAGTATATCGAATTTTTCTTCATCTTACTATTTACTAACGCATAACCAGACCCTGTTAAAAAAATATATGTTCCTTGATAATTTGAAACAAACCTTCCAAGTACTTGAAGGACTTAAATACTCTTTAATAGATGAAAATCAAAGGATTTCGAATTTCGATAGTAACATCATGTTGGATCCATTTCATTTGAATTGCCACTTTCTCCATCATGATTCTTGGAAGGAGACATTGGCAATAATTCACCTTGGACAATTTATTTGTGAAAATGTATGTCTATTTAAATCGCCCATAAAAAAATCTGGTCAAATTTTCATTGTTAATATGGATTCCTTTGTTATAAGAGCAGCTAAGCCTTATTTGGCTACTACAGGAGCAACTGTTAATGGTCATTATGGAGAAATCCTTTACAACGGAGATAGGTTAGTTACGTTTATATATGAAAAATCGAGATCTAGTGACATAACTCAAGGTCTTCCAAAAGTGGAACAAATCTTTGAAGCGCGTTCAATTGATTCACTATCCCCGAATCTCGAAAGGAGAATTGAGGATTGGAATGAGCGTATACCAAGAATTCTTGGAGTCCCCTGGGGATTCTTGATTGGAGCTGAGCTAACCATAGCCCAAAGTCGTATCTCTTTGGTTAATAAAATCCAAAAGGTTTATCGCTCCCAAGGGGTACAGATCCATAATAGACATATAGAGATTATTATACGCCAAGTAACATCAAAAGTGCGGGTTTCCGAAGATGGAATGTCTAATGTTTTTTTACCGGGAGAATTAATCGGACTATTGCGAGCGGAACGAGCAGGGCGAGCTTTGGATGAATCGATCTATTATCGGGCAATCTTATTGGGAATAACAAGGGCTTCCCTGAATACCCAAAGTTTCATATCTGAAGCAAGTTTTCAAGAAACTGCTCGAGTTTTAGCAAAAGCTGCCCTACGAGGTCGCATTGATTGGTTGAAAGGTCTGAAAGAAAACGTAGTTCTGGGGGGGATTATACCTGTTGGTACAGGATTCCAAAAATTTGTGCATCGTTCCCCACAAGACAAGAACCTTTATTTCGAAATTAAAAAAAAAAATCTATTCACGTCGGAAATGAGAGATTTTTTGTTTCTCCATACAGAATTAGTTTCTTCTGATTCTGACGTAACAAACAATTTCTATGAGACATCACAACCCCCATTTAACCCCATTTATACGATTTAAGGATACATAAAGCAGATTTTTTTACTTTACTAGACTTTTGAACTTAGAACACTAACAGGTTCAATTTTCGATTTTTATTTGAATTAAGTAAAAGAAGTCAGCGAATTCATTAAGGTTATGTTTATACCTTCTATCAATGGCCAACTCTCAGTAGAGGGTTCCCTCGGAACATTTTTTATTTATTTCAAGCTATTTCGGCTCTTTCTTAATCTTCAAAAAGAAATAAATTCCGTAATGGAATGGTAGGATCAAAAAAAAATAAAAAGGAAGTGTGGAAAAAATGACAAGGAGATATTGGAACATAAATTTGAAAGAGATGATAGAAGCGGGAGTTCATTTTGGTCATGGTATTAAGAAATGGAATCCTAAAATGGCCCCTTACATTTCGGCAAAGCGTAAAGGTACTCATATTACAAATCTCGCTAGAACGGCTCGTTTTTTATCAGAAGCTTGTGATTTAGTTTTTGATGCAGCAAGTCAGGGAAAAAGCTTTTTAATTGTTGGTACCAAAAAAAGAGCAGCGGATTTAGTAGCATCAGCTGCAATAAGGGCTCGTTGTCATTATGTTAATAAAAAGTGGTTCAGTGGTATGTTAACGAATTGGTCGATTACGAAAACAAGACTTTCTCAATTTAGAGACTTAAGAGCAGAAGAAAAGATGGGAAAATTCCACCATCTCCCAAAAAGAGATGTGGCAATCTTGAAGAGAAAATTATCTACCTTGCAAAGATATCTCGGCGGGATCAAATATATGACGAGGTTGCCAGACATTGTGATCGTCCTTGATCAGCAAAAAGAGTATATAGCTCTTCGGGAATGTGCCATTTTGGGGATTCCTACTATTTCTTTAGTCGATACAAATTGTGACCCGGATCTCGCAAATATATCGATTCCAGCCAACGATGACACTATGACTTCAATTCGATTGATTCTTAACAAATTAGTATTTGCAATTTGTGAGGGCCGTTCTCTCTATATAAGAAATCGTTGATTAAGAAGAAGAATAATAATGAATTCTTGGGCAACTGCATAGATTTTTGGGGTCACTTACTATTATTTTTTTTGCATAGATAAAAAAAGGGGAATATTGATATATATTAGAGGGTATTGATATATATTATGATCTGATGTGCTTTCTTGGTATCCTAAATATAAGATTAATACTTCAAGTTGCTGAGTTGAGAAAGAGATGGTTGAATCAAAAGAATTCCTTTTTGAAGTTCAATTTTTATCAGAGGACAATATGAATATTATACCTTGTTCCATTAAAACACTCAAGGGGTTATACGATATATCAGGTGTAGAAGTAGGCCAACACTTCTATTGGCAAATAGGAGGTTTCCAAATTCATGCCCAAGTACTGATCACTTCTTGGGTCGTAATTACTATCTTGCTAGGTTCAGTTGTCATAGCTGTTCGGAATCCACAAACCATCCCGACCAACGGTCAGAATTTCTTTGAATATGTCCTTGAGTTTATCCGAGACTTGAGCAAAACTCAGATTGGAGAAGAATATGGTCCCTGGGTTCCCTTTATTGGAACTATGTTCCTTTTTATTTTTGTTTCGAATTGGTCGGGGGCTCTTTTACCTTGGAAAATTATAGAGTTACCCCACGGGGAATTAGCAGCGCCCACGAATGATATAAATACTACTGTTGCTTTAGCTTTACTTACGTCAGCGGCATATTTTTATGCGGGTCTTAGCAAAAAAGGATTGAGTTATTTCGAGAAATATATTAAACCAACTCCAATCCTTTTACCAATTAACATTCTAGAAGATTTCACAAAACCATTATCGCTTAGCTTTCGACTTTTCGGGAATATATTGGCGGATGAATTAGTCGTTGTTGTTCTTGTTTCTTTAGTCCCTTTAGTAGTCCCTATACCGGTCATGTTTCTTGGATTATTTACAAGCGGTATTCAAGCTCTTATTTTTGCAACATTAGCCGCAGCCTATATAGGTGAATCCATGGAGGGTCATCATTGAATTGACTAGTTTTGGAAGGAGTATTTTTTCAGCTTAGCTCAATTCCAGATAATCCACTTGGTTGGACTAGAGGTGTAGGAAAAAGAATAAACTATATTACGGAATTGTCAACGTATATATGCATTAAGGAGAGTGGAGTCAGGCTAGATCGATACTAGATCCTTAATGTCTATAAGTCGAGTCTTTTTTTGTACGGGTTTCCGCTTTAAGCAATGATTTTAGAATCCGATTCAATAGAAAATGAGAAAATACGCAAACAAAATAGAAGAAAGAAATGTATATTAGGATATTATATATTCCTAAGAGGGGTTCTTCCTCCATATTCATCTTTTTTTATAGATTAGATGATAGGGGAAAAATAGAAACTCAAAGATATCGAAGAGTAAAGAAAGAAGGATGGAATGAAAGAGTGGTTGGTTGGAAAGAAAGAGAAATGGAATATTGAGAATCATATGGATTTACACAAACCTCTGAAGTAGTTCGAAGAATTCACATTATCATTTCAATTTGTACTTTTTAGTTACTTCTCCCCAATAGAGCTTAGAAGTAAGAATTTGTTGGTTGATTGTATCCTTAACCATTTCTTTTTTTTGACACGAGGAACTCACCATGAATCCACTAATTGCTGCTGCTTCTGTTATTGCTGCTGGATTGGCTGTAGGGCTTGCTTCTATTGGACCTGGAGTTGGTCAAGGTACTGCTGCAGGACAAGCCGTAGAAGGTATTGCTAGACAGCCAGAAGCAGAAGGTAAAATACGAGGTACTTTATTGCTTAGTCTAGCTTTTATGGAAGCTTTAACAATTTATGGACTAGTTGTGGCACTAGCGCTTTTATTTGCGAACCCTTTTGTTTAATCCTAAAAAATCAAATGAGTTCTTTCGATTAGATACTTTTTCTTTTTTTAGTAAATAGGTATTTGCTTCTGCAATTCCAATTATATCACTACTTTATTTAATTTACTCCTATTTATTACTCCTGGAATTATCTATTTATCGGGACAGACAATACCCCGCTCCAGGAGGGGCTGATTTGATCATGATTAATTTAGAAGATATGCTCGCCTTCTTCCTCCCCGTCCTTAGTTTAGGACAGCGGAAAGTCTTTTTCCTTTTATTTTAGGAATTTTGGGAACATTTCAACAAAGGAGGTCTTTCACAGGTCAAACGAGACCTAAGACTTAAAGAAATTACTAGATTGAATCTATTTGCATTAAAAAAACCGATAAAATAAAAAAAGGGCGGGCGAAGTAGAAGTAAGTTTTCGAAAAACTTTGTTCGTCCTATCTATAAGAGGAGAGCATATGAAAAATGTAACCCATTCTTTCGTTTTTTTAGCTCACTGGCCATCCGCTGCCAGTTTCGGGCTTAATACCGATATTTTAGCAACAAATCTAATAAATCTAACTGTAGTGGTTGGTGTTTTGATTTTTTTTGGAAAGGGAGTGTGTGCGAGTTGTTTATTTCAAGAATAGATTGGAGCTATCCGGCTGCACTTTATAATATTTTTTAGTATTTTTCGGATAATCAAAAAAGGGTGCACGATCTCGACGAATTACTTCTGCATTTTTTCAGAAATCATATGGAAGAACTATAGCATTTCGTGATTCATTGGTAAATCAACTTTGATTCTCTATAGACCAATAATGTGAGACCATTAACACGGTTAAAGCTAAACTGCTTGAAGTCCAGGCAAAAGGGGTACTCTTTCTACAACTATATTAGTACCGAAATGCTTTAAACGGGAAATAGCTAATGTAGAATTTATCTGATATAGAACACTCATATCGATAAAATGATTTGAACTAAACTATTAGAAAAAAAGGGGCACCCTGCCCTTTTTTATCCAATGCCGAATCGACGACCTATGTATAAAAAAAAGAGAAATTTTTTGGATTTGAAGAAAAAAAAGAATTCTATTAAGTTTAATTTTCTATTTATTTATTATTTAGTTACTTTTTCTTAATGAAATTGAAAATATTAACTAAAGGGCAAATACAAATAAAGAAACAACTTTGCTGACCATGATAGATTTTTATTTAGGCGGAAGAGTCCTCTTAATATTTATCTAGTCTTATATGGGTTTCGGTATATTGAAATATAAACAGAAAAGAGAAGATAGAGGATAGGCTCATTACTTAAAAAATAGATATGAAAAAAAGATATGGAACTAGCCATAGCAAAAAAAGGAAAAAAGGAGCGTGAGAGCCAAATGAATCGAAAGATTCATGTTTGGTTCGGGAAGAGATCATAAAAGTTGTAAACTTAATAGCAAGATAATCTACTTTCATTAAAAGATTTATTAGATAATCGAAAACAGAGGATCTTGAGTACTATTAGAAATTCGGAAGAATTGCGTAGAGATACCATTGAGCAGCTCGAAAAAGCTCGGATTCGATTACAGAAAGTCGAACTAGAAGCGGATGAGTATCGAATGAATGGATACTCTGAGATAGAACGAGAAAAAGCAAATTTGATTAATGCTACTTCTATAAGTTTGGAACAATTAGAAAAGTCTAAAAACGAAACCCTTTTTTTTGAAAAACAAAGGGCAATGAATCAGGTCCGACAACGGGTTTTCCAACAGGCCGTACAAGGAGCTCTAGGAACTCTGAATAGTTGTTTGAATACCGAGTTACATTTCCGTACGATTCGTGCTAATATTGGCATTCTCGGGTCCATGGAATGGAAGAGATAATTAAATGAAATAGGCCTTGAACTTCT